TAATATACAACTAACGCAACAAGCCCCGGTCCTGTTTTAGCGCGTTTCCAAAGGCAACCTTTTGATTATGTCGTGATGGTTTGGTTGCTTTGCCAACGTGTTGTAGATTGACAAAGGCGGAGGTTGGCTTTGGAAACGACACAAGGAGTTGACAAAGGAAAGGAGAACAACCCCCCTTTCCCTTCTCCTTCTATTCTATCAAAAGGCGAACATCGCCCGGTCGCCCTTCTATGAAGGCGAGCAGCCCAGCCCCCCTGTTGCTTATAGTCTTCAGGGTCAGCGGTATTTCGCAATAGCAGCTCCGAGAAGCTAGGCTTAGGGTGCGCCTCCTGCCGTCGTTTCAGTGACTCATAGGGCTTCCCTCAGCTCAGACTGGTGTCGTCACCTCTCCCAGGACCGGAATGATTATCCCTGCCCGATGGGTCTACATTCATCCCTGAATGTCGTCGGGTACTGTTAACTTCCCCGCCATTCTTGTAACCGTCACCTGTAATCCGCGCAGGTGTGTCCGCACCCCCTGGAGTGGACGAGAAAGAAAGGATTTCTCGGAGCAACCCAACCCCCCTGGTTCCAGACCCAGGAGTTCACTTTCCCGTATGAGCATTCGGTACATGTATGAGTCCGTGGAAGAGTTCAAGGGTCACCACTACTGAGGATCTCCCTCCTAATCTTAGATAGGTCGTCTGAGGGTTCGCCGCGGTTCATTGCTGTGCTTACACACTAGGCTACCCTTCTCCGAAAGCTCCGCGGGACCACCTACCACTAGTCTTCGGCCGGAGGGGTTTATTGCACAAAAACGCCGGGACGCTGGCTCCCGCAGAGGGAAGCCCAACGAATGTCAGATGCAAAGCCCCGCACCTCATTAAGATCATATTGGCATACTCTCCCAAAAAAGAAAGAGCAGACCCCATTGAAGACGGGAGTGAGGTACAACAAGGCCATTTCCGTCCACCGCCCTTCTCACGGAGCCGTACGTGGACGTTACCGCTCATACAGCTCCCAGCCAGCAAGCAGTTAGCCTTCCTCTACAAGGAATGGAAGTGTGGATGAATCGACATCAAATAGAGGAATTCGGTTTTCATTTTCAGCAATAACATGATAAGAGCATCCCTTTCACAAAAACCTACGGATCCCCCCCCCACCCGGTCACCCCCCTCTCCTGCCACTTCAGCACCTTGTGATCTTTGATAAGATCATTACGAGCCCTCTCCGTTAATGTTTTTGTAGATTCCGAAAATTCCATGGTGGATCAGGACGAGAATGAATCCGGGAATCCAGGACATACTCATCCTGGAGCTTCTGCTCTCCTCTGGGGAGGGGTTTTTTATAGAGAGAGAGGTGAGTCGAGGGTAGCCTCCCGCTTGACCGATTCCTCGGAGTCGGAGGAAGATCTCTCATCTGATGACCCTGAACAAGAAGGAGCTGCTCTCGATGTGAGATCAGCAGCAAAAGAAAGAAGAGGAATTGGATGCCCCAGAACAGCAGCCCCCGGATAAGCCTTAAAAAAAAAACACAACGGACCGGACACAAACAAAAGAAGCAAGAAGAGGGCCATGATGATGATCCTATGTTCGTTTTCGCCCTGCCCCGATGATGCGCTCCTAGCTCGCGGAGCTACATACCGGAAAAAGAAAAAGACTCTGACTTTGAGAAGAGAATCGTTGGTTTGACCGACGAACTACGTGGGAAATACGAGATCTAGGCAAGCCGCTACATGTTATCCCCTGGCCCTTGAACGATAGAAGAACTACTTATCTTCTCTTAGATACCGGTCGATCGGTTCGCATCTATGGTCAATCAATAGGTCCGCGGATCTATTCTTCTATACGAGAAATCGCCATCTCGTAGCACCACCACGACACCGATTCTCGTTCTTATTCCGAGCCCCCCCCATGCCGTGACTTCGACTTATAGTATGATGAATGAGTGGAAAGATCTTGATAGAAGTCCCTGTCCGATCCAACCAAAGAGTTCGTATCGTATATTTTAGTATTATTATTAATATAATTATATTAGTATATATTTATATTAGTATGAGTATTCTTATTATGAATCATTTGATTTATGAAATTTATATATAGGATGGAGTCATGGGTGTTTAGGATGCTAAGCAAAGATGTGTGGTTTAGTGGTTTTTTGTTATGAACGGGACAGGGACGGTTGCTATCAGAACTGAATGGGCTTCCCCGCGGGGGCGATCCAGAAAAGAAGACCTAGGCCAGGATTGGTCAAAACAATGTGGTGGCCGTAGCTCATATATTTATTTATATAGAAATTCTTTGCCTTTTTTCAGTAGAATCCCCGGTCCCAAACGACTGCGGATAGCCGCCAAGAAGAATGAATTCCCGAAGGGGTCCAATAAGACTTCCTTTCGAGTAATACAGGGACGGACTGATACTCCTAACTCCCGATGCAGGAGCAGGAATCTAAATGAGGAGGAGGGTTTCGAAACGCATTGAACCTCCCAATCGAATGAATCGTCACATTCGTAATGATCAACTTTACGGAGCCCTATCGCTCGGTTAGATAAGATAGGTCCACCCCAGAACTCACTCAAACAACCTTATATTGCTATAGAAGCACGCACTTCTTCGTCCACAACAGCTGGCTCTTTCGGTCCTGGCTAGCCGGTCCAGTTCTCCAGTCAATACCTGCCACAGAAAGAATGTACAATTTGTTGTATCAATGATATTACCAATCAATGAACTGCTAGTTGGAGAGGGGGGTCCATTACGTGTTAGCTACCTCTAGAATAGCCAGACATTCTTGGCCAGGTTTCAGAATGGAAGAGAAGTCATGGAAGGAACCGAATTGGCCACGCACGATGAATGGATGGACAAGAAAAAGGATAGTCTAATACTCAAAGATCTGTATTTATACTTTGAATTCGGAATAATCTGAAATGCTCCCGCTCTGCATGGCAGGCGAGGTAGGATAGAGAAGAGGGTTGCCTAGATAGATGTTCTCTATAGGTATGCTATAAGTAGCTAACAGAATGCAATGCCTCCTTCTAGTGGCGGTCGGTCGAGCTGGAACGTCGGCTCCGTGAGGGGGAAGCACACAGGCTTGCGTCTTTTGATTCTATTGGGTGGCGTGGCGGGGAGGCATGGTGGAAGCCCAGCCCGCACCACACGTTCTCTGATTGAAACGAGACTTTTTCTCCGCTCCGGGAATTCCAGCAGACGTGATACTGGTTCAGCAAACGGACTCAACATTTCACTTACGGAAACAGAAAGAGTGTTCGGGGATATTGGAAAAAGCCTTTAAGGTACAAGAATGAAGGAGCACTGCTGCACTTCCACGACATGGGAAAGGGATCATGGGGTGAGGAAAAGAAAGAAAAGGTGCAAGGTGAGGTTCTATCTGTGAAATGAGTTCAAAGGAATTCTCCCAGACACGTTTCTTTAGCACAGGCCACGGAGTGAAGTTGGAAGGTTCAATGAGCTACGCGAAGGGAAGATCTTTGGCACTATTATTGTCTATATACAAGTGGCGTAGGCGAAGCTGTGGTGACTCGTGGAGTAGGCAGCGAGCGGAGCTTGAACAGCAGCAAGCAGCTTCAAAAAAGCCGTTGCGCGCGGGGGGGTTTGGGGGGGCCTACGCGTCGCTGCTCCCGCGCACCATTACTATACAAGGGCTTTGAAGCCTCCGTTTGCTGGTGAGGGGGGTCGCTTCCTTACACTTGCCTTAACTGGCCTAGGGCGTACTGACGGTGTCAGTAGTCGTATCTGTTTCGAAAGGGAGATTTTTCTTTCAACAAAAGCTAAAGCTAGCAGAGGTGTTCTCCTTAATCAAGCTTATTAGTCGTTATCTTCCTTAGCCTTATTGCGAAGCGACGGTTATCAGCTAGTTTCGGGAAGCAAGGCATTCAGCTAGTTACGGTGTCGGTGTCAGCTGTTTACGACAGATAAGGAAGGATATCTTTCTCAAAAAGAGCAAGAGCTCGCTACAGGCTAGCAAGGCAAGGAAGAAAGCTGCTAGGGCAGTTAGTCCTTGCTTATAGTTAGGCAACTAGCCTATTAGTGTAAAGAGGAGGAAGGGTAAGGGTGTTCTCCAGTCGTCACTATTATCAGTCGAAGTGGTTCTTTAGCCGTATAGCGAAGCAAGGATATCAGCTAGTAGCAGAAGGGATTAGGTTAGGTGCTCTACATTCAAAAGCATTAGCCTACTAGTGTAAAGAGCCTACTAAGAAAAAGTGGAGAAGACTGCTATTCCGATAAAACGACTAAAGCAGCTACTAGGAAAGGTGTTCTCCTTAATCACTATAACAAGTCGTAATCTTTCTATACTGACTGGCGAAGCAAGACAAGAGAGGAACAGGAACGACGGTTCTTTTCCAGAGTCGCTCAGGCGTCTGGCTAGCTAAGGCTAGCATTAGCGGGGTGTTCTCCAGTCGTCACTTTAGTGACTCTATTTTCCTTCTAGCAGTATGGCGAAGCAAGAATGAAGCTAGCCTATAAGTGTAAAGAAGGGAGCAACAAGGAAGGGGATACCTTTCTTTCCTAAAAGCAGCAAGCGTCTGCCCCCCCTAACCCCCAAGGGGGAACACAAACGAAACGACAGACAGCCTTTGACAACCGTTTCACCCCTACTAATCAAAGGCTTCCCCACAAGGAGAATCCCATCGCTCCACTCCCCTTAGCCCTTAGACAGACCTAAGCCTAAGGCGGACTAAAGGCGCACAGAGTCATATCTAACACGACGGTTAGCAAGGGTGTTCTCCTAACGTGACTCTCAAAAGTCATAATTCGTCTTTCTGAATGGCGAAGCATTAATGGAGACAAGAGATTTAACGACAGCTCTTCTTCCCAACCGACTGACCTAACCTGACAACCCGACCTGACCTGACTAAAGCGACTAAAGGAAGGATTTAATCACAGCTTTCCACCCCCCTAGCCCCCTAAGGGGGAAGACCGAACAACAACAACACTAAAGCCATTCCATTCGGGCTTCTCACCAGAGAATCCCTTCATTCCATTCGCCTTAAAGAACCTACCGGACTTGCTAAGGTGCCATTAGTGATCTCTTTTAAAAAGGTCAGTCTTTAAACCGACGCGTCAGAGTCGGAAGGCTAGTAAGGCTAACAGCCCAGAAGCCAATCCTAACTGCTAATGAAGACCATTCCTCCCCTATCTCTTAAAGCCCTGCAAGCAGACTGACGGACTCTAAAGGGCCTTATATACCACTAAGGACTCTGACGGGCCCTTAATAAAGAAGGGGGGGGGGCGCTGTAGTTTTGAAGCAGGGGGCGGCAGCCCTTTTTTTAAGCAGCTGCTCACTCTCCTTGAATCACCTTGTCTTTGGCGTGATTTTGTTAGTGTTCGGAAAGAAAATGAAAAAAGATGATATGTCATATTATTATAAAGAAAGACCAATTGAGTGAAATTCACCCGCTCAATCCTGCCTTTCATTCAAGTACAGGTAATGAGAGGACTTGAATCCAATCACCTAACCCAAACCTGTACTAATTAGGGGTGGGGCCGCCTCGTCGGCCAATAAAAAACAAACGGATTTTTGCTTCTTTCTTCCCGAAACTGAAGAGCTAGCCGCGAACCTGATGCGCAATGAGTCTATCCTATCTCAATATAGCAAGTGGTAAGTCAGCGCGAGCCTCAGGTTCCATATGTGCTAGGGCCGAGTTGGTCTGCTCGGTCACACAAAAGAAGATAGCTCGGTCGAAGCGAGCCGACTGGGAGAGAATCGCTAAAGAAGCGTCGATATTCATCTGGGGGGGAGGATGAGGACTTTTTAAAAGAATTGAGAGAGAGGATCGCAGAATTACAGAATGAGTTTTGGAAATGGAATCTGGAATCTCATCAAAAATTCGATGAGGGTTCCCTAAATGAGCTCTTTCAATGGAAATTGGATTGGAAGCGGACGCACCGTTGAAATTCCATAGTGTTATGTATTCTGACACCTCACCGTCAATTCGTTTAGTCTCCATCATTGACTCCCCCTTTTCTAAGCCCCGCTCCCTAAGGGGCCCCTCTCTGATAAGGAAGGAAACGAAAGAATCTCAATTTGACGACAAATCCGGTCCGATGGCTGTTCTCCACTAACCACAAGGATATAGGGACTCTCTATTTCATCTTCGGTGCCATTGCTGGAGTGATGGGCACATGCTTCTCAGTACTGATTCGTATGGAATTAGCACGACCCGGCGATCAAATTCTTGGTGGGAATCATCAACTTTATAATGTTTTAATAACGGCTCACGCTCCTTTAATGATCTTTTTTATGGTTATGCCGGCGATGATAGGTGGATCTGGTAATTGGTCTGTTCCGATTCTGATAGGTGCACCTGACATGGCATTTCCACGATCAAATAATATTTCATTCTGGTCGTTGCCACCAAGTCTCTTGCTCCTATTAAGCCCAGCCTTAGTAGAAGTGGGTAGCGGCACTGGGTGGACGGTCTATCCGCCCTTAAGTGGTATTACCAGCCATTCTGGAGGAGCAGTTGATTCAGCAATTTCTAGTCCTCATCTATCAGGTGTTTCATCCATTTTAGGTTCTATCAATTTTATAACAACTATCTCCAACATGCGTGGACCTGGAATGACTATGCATAGATCACCCCTATTTGTGTGGTCCGTTCCAGTGACAGCATTCCCACTTTTATTATCACTTCCGGTACTGGCAGGGGCAATTACCATGTTATTAACCGATCGAAACTTTAATACAACCTTTTCTGATCCCGCTGGAGGGGGAGACCCCATATTATACCAGCATCTCTTTCGGTTCTTCGGTCATCCAGAGGTGTATATTCCCATTCTGCCTGGATCCGGTATCATAAGTCATATCGTATCGACTTTTTCGGGAAAACCGGTCTTCGGGTATCTAGGCATGGTTTATGCCATGATCAGTACAGGTGTTCCTGGATCTCTTGTTCGGGCTCATCATATGTTTACTGTGGGCTTAGACGTTGATACGCGTGCCTACTTCACCGCAGCTACCATGATCATAGCTGTCCCCACAGGAATCAAAATCTTTAGTTGGATCGCTACCATGTGGGGAGGTTCGATACAATACAAAACACCCATGTTATTTGCTGTAGGGTCCATCTTTTTGTTCACCATAGGAGGACTCACTGGAATAGTCCCGGCAAATTCTGGGCTAGACATTGCTCTACATGATACTTATTATGCGGTTGCACATTTCCATTATGTACTTTCTATGGGAGCCGTTCTTGCTTTATTTGCAGGATTTCACTATTGGGTGGGTAAAATCTTTGGTCGGACATACCCTGAAACTCTAGGTCAAATCCATTTTTGGATCACTTCTTTCGGGGTTAATCCGACCCTCTTTCCCATGCATTTCTTAGGGCTTTCGGGTATGCCACGTCGCATTCCAGATTATCCAGATGCTTACGCTGGATGGAATGCCCTTAGCAGTTCTGGCCCTTATATATCCGTAGTTGGGATTCGTCGTTTCTTCGTGGTCGTAACAATCACTTCAAGCAGTGGAAACAACAAAAGATGTGCTCCAAGTCCTTGGGCT